TGTAACAAGTAGTTTTGTTGGTTGGATAATTGGTCACATTTTATTCATGAAATGGATTAAGAAAGACTTAAAGATTCAAAAAGTAGTAAATTACTAAAAAAATGGATACATAAAAAAAATAAAAGAACAGATAAGAAGAAATACGTCCCCCCCCTACCGATTTAATAACCTCTGCTACAAAGAAACTGATAAGACCAACTCCATTTGGAATTCCATCAATTATTCGTCTATCAAAAAAATGAGTGAATTCGGCGAATTTTCTCGTCCCCACAATAAAGAATGTTCCATAAAAGGCATCTATGTACCCCCGATTATATGACCAATCATATATAGCATTTTTTATTTTGTCATAAAAATTTCTCCTAGGCCCCATTTTAAAAAATGAATTAATTAAGTCCAAATTTTGAAAAGATGAATAAACAGGTTTATATAAAAAAAATGCTATAAATATTCCCAAAGAGGCTATACTGACTGAAAAAAAGGCATCTTTACAAAATTCATACCAATCTATTGAATTATTTGAATTTTTATGTAAAAGATTTATAGACGGGGTTAACCATTTTGTTAATATATCCACGTCTTGATTTAAAGGAATTCCTAAAAATCCAACGAACAAAGTAAATATAATTAATATAAGTATTGGGAATAACATCGTATTATCCGATTCATAAGGATACAAAGAAGTCTTGGTATTGCCAAAATTCGGAATAGAAAGAAAGGGTGGGGTCATATTTCTTACATTCTCATCAATTTTATATACTCTATTTGAAAAAAAAGAAGGACGTCCATTCTTATTCATTTTTAATAAAGTTACCAAACGAAAGTTTTTGTTACTTATTTTTGAACCTTCTTTACCCCATAGCGATATTGAATATAAGGGGGTATTCCTTTTTCCACTATAATTTTGAAAATGAACGTTTAAATGTCCTTCAAAAGTAAGTAAATAAATCCGACACATATAAAATGCCGTTAATCCCGCCGTAGACCAAGCTATTATTGCAAAAATAGGTGAATACAACCAACTATCATTAAGAATTTCATCTTTGGACCAAAAACAAGCAAGGGGTGGAATACCACAAAGAGAAAGTGTACCTAATAAAAAAGAATTTTTTGTAATTGGTACATGTTTTGTTAAACCTCCCATAAGCACCATATTCTGACTTTTTTTTGGACAATACCCAACAAGAGTTTCCATTGAATGAATAATGGATCCCGATCCTAAGAACAATAATGCTTTAGAATAAGCATGAGTAATCAAATGAAATAAAGCACTGCGATAAGACCCCATACCTAAAGCTAACATCATATAACCCAATTGAGACATTGTGGAATAGGCTAAACCCCTCTTAATATCTTTTTGAGCAAGAGCTAAAGTAGCTCCTAAAAAAACTGTTATTATCCCTATCAAAGAGATAAAATTCATTATGTGGGGTATGACTATGAAAAGAGGCATAAGTCGGGCTACAAGAAAAATGCCCGCTGCTACCATCGTAGCAGCATGTATAAGGGCCGAAATAGGAGTCGGCCCTTCCATCGCATCAGGTAACCATACATGAAGAGGAAATTGTGCAGATTTAGCAATCGCACCGGCAAATAAAAGAACAGCGCACAACGTAACAAATAAAAAATCGACCTCATTATTAGAAATCAAGTTATTTAATATTTGGAATAAATCACGAAATTCGAAACTCCCCGTTACCCAATAAAACCCTAAAATGCCTAATAATAAACCAAAATCGCCAACACGATTAGTTACAAAGGCTTTTTGACAAGCCTTTGCTGCAACAGGTCGTGTGAACCAAAATCCTATTAATAGATACGAACACATTCCAACTAATTCCCAAAAAATATAAATTTGTATCAAATTTGAACTAGTAACTAATCCCAACATAGAAGTACTGAAAAAACTCATATAAGCAAAAAATCTCAAATACCCGTGATCATGAGACATATAATTATCACTATAAATAAGAACCAAAATTCCAACAGTAGTGATTAGTATTGACATAATAGAAGTAAGTGGATCGATCAAGTATCCGAATTCTAACGAAAAATCATTATTAATAATCCAAGACCATACATATTGATAGACAGAACTACTATTTATTTGCTGAATAGAAAGATTCATGGAAAAAATCATGACTATACTTAACAATAAAACGCTCTGAAAAGCCCACATACGGCGAAGACTTTTTGTTGCCGTCGGAAAAAGAAGAAGTCCCAACCCTATTAACATAGGAACTGGAAGTGGAAGAAAAGGTATTATCCACGCATATTGATATGTCTGTTCCATAAAAAAAGTTTTTTATTCTTAATTAATTGTTTCCGATTCACCGGATCTTACCTTTCGAAAAAGTCAATAAAAAATCAAGATATGCACTAACTGATTTAAGAAGTTTATATTAGTATTTATTAATATTAATTATTCTGAGTCTTTTCAAAACCGTTCAAATATTCAAAAAAGAAGTTACAATTGGTCAAATGATATGACCAAGTGACATATAAAAAAACGAACACTTATAATATAATAGGAAAATAAAAATATAATAATTTATCGTAATCGTAATCAAAATTTATATTCATAGAGCAAGGATAAAAATTTATCCTAAAAAGAGTACTTGATGCTGATACGAATTATAAGATTAACTAAGGTCATCGGTCTAATGAAAAAAACTCTTGATTTTAGTTAGTTTATTTCAATTCATTAACTAATTTTCAATTAATTAACTAATTCATTATGGGATTGATTGTTTTCCATTTCAATCAAAACAATTTATTAGTAAAGTTTAGAAAAATATGGAACTAAAATGAACTTTTTAGCGAGAAAGGATCAAAAATGACTGAGATCCTTTTTTATCAAACCACGTATCTTTTAACAGATTTATTACTAGTCTCATTCGAATTTTAAATTTAAAATTGAATTTAGTTGTATTTTTTTTCTAGTTTGACTATCAATTTATTAGTCAAAAGTACAATCCTGGTATTTTATTATTATTACATGTAAATAAAGATTACATGTAAATAAAGTATAGAATGCCGAAAATAAAGGTCTTTTATATTCTTTTTTTATTTTATTAAGTTTGATTTGATTTCTATGACATACAGATTCTAAAGATATAACTTTGAGAGATAAACAATGCGAACTAATAGTTCCAAACCAAAAATTTTTGGTTTTACGGAATATTTTGTTATTTCGAGTCATTTTTGATCCAGTTTTCATGGATCTTTGACATATCTCTATCTATATTTCTTTTTTATGAAGAGAATATTATATTATTTAGAGAAAAAATAGATAATGAATAAGAATAATAATAGAACAATAGATGTCTTTCACATCCAACTATAACAATGAGTAACTTCTTCATTTTAAAATGGCAGTTCCAAAAAAACGTACTTCGATATCAAAAAAGCGTATTCGTAAAAATATTTGGAAAATGAAAGGATATTGGGCGTCGTTAAAAGCTTTGTCATTAGGTAAATCTCTTTCTACCGGGAATTCTAAAAGTTTTTTTGTACGACAAACAAATAAGTCCTAAAATATTGGAATAATCGAAATGCATTTGATTCAAAAAATTGGATCAGTAATTTGTTAATATAAAATCAAAGTTCATATTAATATGAAATAGAATCTTAATGTTATGTCTAAAAGAATAATTCTTCTATTTTCTGAATTCTAAATCTAAAAATCTAAATAAAAAAATAAATACAATTTTTTATTTTTTTTTGTTTTCACTCATATTTTGGTGGTGGGGAGTCTTTTTTTCCCCATCGACCTTTACAATTCCAATAAATAAAATTTTTTATCTTTTTCGGGAAGGGCAGATTGTTGAAACTAATGGATTCCATGTTAAAAACTAACTTCTTAATTTATTGCATTTACCATATGTAATGGATTTACCATATATCTCCAATTTTCAGATTATCAATAAAAGAATCAATAAAAGAACTTGATTGTTGAGATATTATTATATTATGTACAAGTGTCAATTTGCAGTACTCCAAATACAAAATAGTTTTAGATTCATTGAGAAAATTTCTTTTTTGTTTCAAATTTATGATTATGAAATCAGATAAACCAGAAATAATGACATGACAATAAACGTAAAAAATGAAAAAAGTTTTTTTATTCTAGCAAGAGATTTCTATAGCTGCAAGAGTTCGATTTTAGAATCGCATAAACTACGTAAAAAGCCCTAAGATAAATGGACACTTAAAGGAAAATAAATGAAACTAATGAATCTTCAAATTGACTTTTGAACTCATTTTTTTTATCAATTTAATTTTTACTAAAAAAACATATTTGATTGAATTGACTTGTTCAATCTCGACTATTGAATATAAATAGGCTATTATGAATTCGAGCAAGCCGCTATGGTGAAATCGGTAGACACGCTGCTCTTAGGAAGCAGTGCTAGAGCATCTCGGTTCGAGTCCGAGTGGCGGCATGCCATCTTCTAAACGAGATCCAATAGATCCTATAATAAAAATAAATTAAATTCCCAATAATTAATATTAATATGGGGGATCCCCACCTTTTTTCTTTTTTATGATATTTTCAACTTTAGAGCATATATTAACTCATATTTCCTTTTCTATTGTTTCAATTGTGATTACAATTCATTTGATAACCTTATTGGGCAATGAAATCATAAAACCATATGATTCGTCAGAAAAGGGGATGCTAGCTACTTTTTTATGTCTAACAGGATTATTAATCACTCGTTGGATTTATTCGGGCCATTTCCCACTAAGTGATTTATATGAATCATTAATTTTTCTTTCATGGAGTTTCTCCCTTATTCATATAGTGCCCTATTTAAAAAAACGAAAAAATTATTTAACCACAATAACTGCCTCAAGTACTATTTTTACCCAAGGCTTTGCTACGTCGGGTCTTTTAAATGAAATACATAAACCCACAATATTAATACCTGCTCTACAATCGGAGTGGTTAATAATGCACGTAAGTATGATGATATTGAGCTATGCGGCTCTTCTTT